TTAGTGAGGCTCTGGTATGAGTAGAATTTTGGATTCTATTAGAAAAGTTCGAAACTTTTTCATTATAAAAGATTTTAAGTTAAGAAAACTAATAGCCTTCAAAGCTTTCATTAAAATATAAATATTTTAAATCTTGTTCGAGGTTTTATAGTTAAAAGATAATATTAAAGTGCAAATTTAAAGTTGTGAATTTTCACTAAAACCTCCTTTTGATGCAAGATGGCTGAGTTGTAAGCGGAAGACTGTAGATCTTTTCACGGACTAAATGTTCTCTTGTAATGCCTTTTGAGTATGAATAGTATAGCTGCCTTCCAAGTAGCAGGATTAACAACGTTAAAAAAGGCAAAAACGATATGACACGGAATCCATTCCACATTGTTGACTTTAGTCCTTGACCAATAACCGGATCAATTGGAGCATTGTTTCTTACTATTGGTATAGTAAGATGAATACGAAATATATCAACACTTGGGTTATTTTTTGGTCTTTTTTTAATTCTTTTAACTATACTGCAGTGATGGCGAGACGTGGTCCGAGAAGGGTCATTCCAGGGACATCATACAACAATAGTTTATAAAGGGCTATGCTTAGGAATAATTTTATTTATTCTTTCTGAAGTTCTATTTTTTATTGCTTTTTTCTGAGCTTATTTCCATAGAAGATTAGCTCCTACTTTAGAATTAGGGTCTTGTTGACCGCCAATTGGTATTTCTCCTTTGAATCCATTTGACGTTCCCCTTTTAAATACAGCTGTTCTCTTAGCATCAGGTGTTACTGTAACATGGGCCCATCATAGCTTAATGGAAGGAGACCGGCCAGGAGCAATCCAAGCTCTACTATTTACAGTACTTTTAGGGGCTTATTTTTCTTATCTTCAAGCTGGTGAATATTATGAAACTTCTTTCTCTATCTCGGATGGAGCTTATGGGTCAATTTTCTTTGTGGCTACAGGTTTCCACGGTCTTCATGTCCTAATTGGAAGAACATTCCTAACCGTCTGTTTAATTCGAACTTGGATATACCATTTTTCAAATGAGCATCACTTCGGTTTTGAAGCAGCCGCTTGATATTGACATTTTGTTGATGTTGTTTGATTATTTCTTTATCTGTCAATTTATTGGTGAGGCTCGTAAACTTTTCCCCTTAAAAAACTTTTCTTCAGATGGCCGAGAACAAGCAGCAGATTTTTAATTTGCCCACGATAAATAAATTTATCTCTGGAGACAGAATGGAATTGTACTTTAATATAAAAGACCTGATTTGCATTCAAGCAATGGGATTTTTCCCCAATTCCAAAATAAGTAGCAAAAAATGAAATACTTCATTTACGGTTACGGCCCGTAAGCAGACAGTGAAATTCTGTCTTTGCGAAATAGGCTAAGGCCAAAGTTAGAGGCATCTGATTGTTAACTAGAAGAATGTGGATAACCACTAGCCTAGGGTACTACGCCGGACTTGAACGGATTACATTGATGCTGTAAAACATAAGAACATGTTTCTTTAGTGCCTATGATTTCTATGCTTTGGTCTAGGTTATTGGCAGTTTTTTTAGGTGTAATTATTTTTTGTATTTCTTGGTTGATTTCGAAGCAGGCTATGGCTGATCGTGAGAAAAGTTCTCCTTTTGAGTGTGGCTTTGATCCTTTGAGTTCTGCCCGTGTCCCGTTTTCTTTGCGGTTTTTTCTTCTTGCTGTGATTTTTTTGATTTTTGATGTTGAGATTGTTCTTTTAATTCCGGCAATTAGATTTATAAAGAGTGTTATTGATTTTACTTCAATTGCCGGTGTTTTTTTGTTTCTGGTTATTTTAATTGTCGGACTTTTTCATGAGTGGAATGAGGGCTCTTTAGATTGACTTGCTTAAGCTGGGGGAAACATGATAGAAAACAGGGCTGCTAACTTTGCTTTGAGTGGTTTAATTCCATTCTTTTCCTTAATGTTGCCTTTGAATTATGTTATTTTTATGCCATATGGATTTTTGTTTTTTTGTATAACTGTTTTTGGGGCCATTTTTTCTCTTAGGGCCAGGCATTGGTTGGGGGTTTGGGCAGGATTAGAGATTAATCTAATTGCTTTTATTCCATTGATGTTGTATCGTGGAACTGTGTTAGAGACGGAGTCGGCTATTAAGTATTTTATTTTCCAGGCAGTAGGGTCAGCAATAATTATGTTTAGAAGTTTACTGAGGTTTGGTAGAGACTTTGTATGGGATTTAACAACTAATGGTTTATCTTTATTTATGGAAGGAGGGGTTGTTATTTTAATTATGGGGCTGTTGTTGAAATTGGGGGTTTTTCCGTTTCATTTTTGGTTCCCTAGGGTGGTTTCTGGGCTTTCATGGTTTTCTGGGTTTTTGCTTCTTACTTGGCAAAAGATTGCTCCTCTTTTTCTTTTATTTTTGGTTAGATATCTTTGGGGGGCAAGGGTGATGTTAATAATTATAGCGGTTGCTGGAGGGTCAAGAATTGTTGGAGGTATCGGAGGGGTTAATCAAACACAATTACGAGCATTGTTGGCTTACTCATCTATTGCTCATTTAGGGTGAATAGTTTTTTGTTGTTTTTTGAGGGAGGGTAGGATAAAAATTTATTTTGGTGTCTATTTCTTTATTACAATATGTATTTTTTTTGTTGTGTGGAGGGCGGAGGTGAACTTGGTGTTTCAGGCTTTTAGGTCTTTTGTAGGAAAAAATTTAGTTGTACGTTTTATTGTGATTTTTTTATTCCTTTCTTTGGGAGGTATTCCTCCTTTGCTTGGATTTGTGCCTAAGTGAGTTGTCTTAAGTTTGGGGAGAGGGACCGGCATAGTTTTTACTTTGGGTTTGTTAATTTTGGGGTCCTTATTTAGGTTATTTTATTATTTGAGGTTAATTTTTTCTGCGTTCTTTTCGGCAGGGCCTGTGTTGTTGAAAGAATTTTATTTTTCTTCTTTTGGTTTGGGGATGAGGGCATTTCTTGTTTTAAGCGGTAGGTTGAATTTGTTTGGTGGATTGTTTTTGTTAAAGAATTTTATTTACAGGTATGCGATGGGTTTATTCGACAAACCATAAAGATATTGGTACTTTATATTTATTATTAGGGATGTGGTCTGCTTTACTGGGGACAGGTCTTAGAATGTTAATTCGTATGGAGTTGGGGCAACCTGGAAGTTTACTTGGGGATGATCAACTTTATAATGTAATTGTAACTGCTCATGCTTTTATTATGATTTTCTTTTTTGTGATGCCAATGATGATTGGTGGGTTCGGGAATTGACTTGTTCCGCTGATGTTGGGGGCTCCAGATATGGCTTTTCCCCGGTTAAATAATATGAGTTTTTGGCTTCTTCCTCCTTCTTTGACTTTGTTACTGTCTTCAGCAGCGGTAGAGAGAGGGGTAGGAACTGGGTGAACCCTGTATCCTCCTTTGTCTAGCAATTTAGCTCATGCTGGCTCTGCTGTTGACTTCGCTATTTTTTCTTTGCATTTAGCTGGGATTGCTTCGATTTTGGGGGCTATTAATTTTATTACTACTGTGTTAAACATGCGTTGACGTGGGATGCAGTTGGAGCGAGTTCCTTTATTTGTTTGGTCAGTAAAGATTACAGCTGTGTTGTTGCTTCTTTCTTTACCTGTATTGGCCGGAGCTATTACAATGCTTTTAACTGACCGTAATTTCAATACGGCTTTCTTTGACCCGGCTGGTGGAGGGGACCCTATTTTGTTTCAGCATTTGTTTTGGTTCTTTGGACATCCAGAAGTTTATATTCTTATTCTTCCTGGGTTTGGGATAATTTCTCATATTGTGACTTACTTTTCTTGTAAAAAAGAGACGTTTGGAAGAATTGGGATGGTTTATGCTATAATTGCAATTGGTGTACTAGGGTTTATTGTATGGGCCCATCATATGTTTACTGTCGGAATGGATGTAGACACGCGTGCTTACTTTACTGCTGCTACTATAATTATTGCTATTCCTACGGGAATTAAGATTTTTAGTTGAATAGCGACAATTCATGGGAGTCGAGTTAAGTATGAAGCTCCTATGTTCTGGGCGGATTTATTTTCTTGTTTACAGTACGGGGGCTGACTGGTATTATGTTGTCAAATTCTTCTTTACGATATTATGTTGCATGACACATATTATGTTGTCGCTCACTTTCATTATGTGCTTTCTATGGGGGCTGTCTTTGCATTATTTGCTGCGTTTAATTTTTGGTTTCCTGTTTTCACAGGATTAACATTGCATGCTCGATGAGCTAAGGCTCATTTTTTTGTGATGTTTATTGGTGTCAACTTAACATTTTTTCCTCAACATTTCTTAGGGTTAGCGGGATTGCCACGTCGTTATTCTGATTACCCAGATAGCTACACAACTTGAAATGTTGTTTCATCAGTTGGGGCAATGATTTCATTTGTTGGAGTGTTATATTTCATGTTTATTTTATGAGAGGCTTTTATTAGTCAACGAAGAATAATTTGAAGTCTTCATATGAGAACAAGTCTTGAATGAGATAATATTCTTCCTGCAGATTTTCATAATAATGAAGAGGTTGGGGCGCTTATTATGGCCCGTTCTTAATTTTTAATTTCGGGTTGGTTAAATAACTGTTAGTCTCGATAGCTCATATATAAGAGCGTGGCACTGAAGATGCTAAGGAGGGTAGATTACCCTTGAGACATAATGATAGTAGGTTTGTGTTGCTATAGAAGCTGAAAGATTTAGCGTTGGTCTTGTAAACCAAAGGTTGGAAATAGAAACTTCCCATGGCATTTTATATATTATGTACTAGGAGAGAATCTTTGAAAAAATTAGTGAGGATGGTCGTCTCTATAGAGAACTAGTAAAAGAACGAAAATATATGCTTGAATGAAGCAAATACCAAATTCAAAGATTGTGTAGAAAGCTTCGAATACAGAGCAAATAAGTATCCTTCTGGAAGATCTTAAAATAGCTTCTTCCAGGAATCCTCCAATGATAGATATAACAATGTGACCGGCTGTGATATTAGCTCCTAGTCGTAAGGCAAGAATTAAGGGTCGAACACCAATACTAACTGTTTCAATCAGGATTAAGAATGGATTAAGAGCTGAAGGGGCCCCAGACGGAAGAAGAGATGCAATTATTTTCTGGGGGTTAAAGGCTGATCCTGAGATAATTAAGGTTAATCAGAATGGGAGGCTTAGAGAAAGTGTGATAGCGAGATGGCTGGTCTCTCCAAAGGTGTAAGAGATAAGTCTGCATAAATTTAGAAATAGAATTATAACAAATAGGCTTACTATTCTTAAAGAAAAGTAGCCCAGGTATTTTCCGGTTGCAACTTTAATTAATGAAGAAATAGTGGCATATAGATGTTTTAAAAAAAGTGTTCATCGACCTGGGGCGGCTCAGAAAATTATGACAGAAAGGAATAAAAGAATGAATCTAGTCATTCATATCAATATGTAAGCTTCTAAGAAAACGGAGTTATGGTCGTCAAATCTAGAAAAAATATCTATTAGCATTTATCAAGCTCAGAAATTTACTGGTTTTTTTTTAGCAGACGTAGACAAGAAAGGGGCTCTATAGAAAAGTTTAAATTTCCATCAGATGATCACGGAGAACAGAAAAAAGGAGCTTCAGATGAAAAGCCAAATAATCAGTCAATTAATAGGAGCCAGATGTGGCATAAAAAAATGCTGTTTGGACAGCGACTTTGACATGACAAATCAATGTTATTTTTTAACTAATTTTTTAAACTTCAGCTACGTTGTGAAGAAGTCAAGAAGTGAAGTCTTTTATAATTACTGCTTCAAGAACAATTGGTATAAAAGAGTGGTTTGCTCCGCAGATTTCAGAGCATTGACCGTAGTAAACTCCTGGGTATTTGATAAAGAATCTTGTTTGATTTAGTCGCCCAGGGATTGCGTCCGTTTTTAGGCCTAAAGAAGGGATAGCTCAGGAATGGATTACATCAGCTGATGTGATTAGGAGGCGAATAGAAGTCTCTGTTGGGACAACAACTCGGTTATCTACGTCTAGAAGTCGGAATTCTCCTGGGCCTAGTTCTTCTGTGGGAAGTATATAGGAGTCAAATTCTAAGTTTAGAAAATCTGAGTACTCATAAGATCAGTATCACTGGTGACCGACGGTCTTAATTGTCAGTCTGCAGTCGAGAATTTCGTCTAGCAAGTAAAGTAGTCGTAGAGAGGGCAGCGCTAGAAATAGGAGAATGATTCCTGGGAGAATAGTTCACACAGTCTCAATTTCTTGGCCTTCTACGATATATCGTGAAGAGAAAGAATTTGTTAATAGGGAAATAAAAGCGTAGCCTACGACAGTCATGATTAGAATACAAATTAATATTGCGTGATCATGGAAGAAAGTTAACTGTTCTATTAAAGGGGAAGAAGCATCTTGAAATCCTAGTTGTCCTCATTGGGCCATATCTGTTATGTTTAGTTAAAATAGACAACTACGAAAATTGAGAATAAAATTATTCTCAGGAATAGGTTGATTGTTCTTTTTTGGAGGGTTTGGTTTTTCTGGCTAAGATTTATTAAGAACAAGAATCTTCCGGCTCCGCCTAAAATTTCTAACCATCCTTGGTCTAAAGACTTAATGAATCCTATTCTTGTCTTTATAGAAAAAGAAATGATGGGAAGTGTAGAAATTGGGACAAGAAATCATATTAGTGAAAAAAAAGATTGTTTTTCCTGGAAATGAGTTTTTGCAGAAAAAGATTTTTTGGAGAAGTAGTAAGAAAGCAGACCTCCTATAAGAATAGTGAAAATGGTTAGTAATTTAAGATAGGTTGGAAGAAAAAGGGCTATGTTAAAATCTAGTAAGTTGTATTGTAAAAAAGCTCCGCCTGACACTGTCATGAGTCTTAGAAATATTATAGGAAATGTTGATTTAACATCTTCATCATAAATTTGATGGCATGGAGGATAATTAGGCTGTCCTCAGATTGAAAAGAAAGACAGGCGTAGAGAATAGGCAGAAGTTATCCCTGTGGCAATGAAAATTATTGTTAGGATTAATATATTACAGGGGCTAAATAGGAATATTTCTAAAATTATGTCTTTTGAGTAAAATCCTCTTAAAAATGGGGCTCCACATAGAGCAAGATTAGCAATGTTTAGGCATCTAATAGTCAAGGGTATGTCTTTTCACAGTCTTCCAAGTATGCGAAGATCCTGTGTGTTCTTATTGTTATGAATAATTATGCCTGCACAAAGAAAAAGCATTGCTTTAAAAAGGGCGTGAGTGTAGAGGTGGAATAGTGCTAGGTAAGGTAGTCCTAAAGCTAGTCTTATTATCATGACTCCAAGCTGTCTGAGAGTAGAAAGAGCAATAACTTTTTTTATGTCAAATTCATAGTTTGCACTTATTCCTGCTATGAGTAGGGTAGTAACGGATACAAAAAGAAGGAAGGAGGAGTAATGTTGTCAAGTTCTAATAAATGGGAAAAATCGGATAAGAAGAAAAACCCCGGCAGTGACAAGAGTGGAGGAATGAACAAGAGCTGAGACCGGAGTTGGTGCGGCTATGGCTGCTGGGAGTCATCTTGAAAATGGAACTTGGGCTCTTTTTGTTATTCCTGCTAGAAGAATGCAGATTGAAGAGCTAGTAATAAATTTATAGTTTTCTATAAAAAACATGCCCCAGTGTCCTTGCATGACACATAGCCCGATAGCGGTTAGAAGAGCTACATCCCCAATACGATTGGCGAGGGCAGTTAGTATGCCGGCTCCTAGAGATTTGTTGTTTTGATAGTATACTACTAATGCGAAAGAAACAATTCCTAGCCCATCTCATCCGAGTAATAATGAAACTAGTCTAGGGATAAAGATCAGGGCGTTCATAGAAAAAACAAATATTATTACTAATCAGATAAACCGTGGTAGGAAAGGATCTCTTTGTATGTATGACGAAGAAAATATTATTACACAAGCGGAGATAAAACAGACAATAAATCTGAAGCTTACTCCTACTGGGTCTAAAATGAAAGGAAATGTAATAAATGTCCCCCTTACTCTGATGATTTCTCATTCAATAATAAAAGATTTATTTATAAAAATTAAAAAGACCAAGAGTGGGGTAAGTAAGAGTGAGTAAGAGAACAAGAAAAGTCTTGTGATAGAGGAAGTTTTTAGGTGGTGGGAAAAAATTATGGTTTTCATTATCAAGTAAAGATTTTTCTTTATTAACAGGCCCACATCCTAGTGTTTTAGTTTTAAACTAACTTGATTTCCATGCTTAAAATCAAAGGCTGATTATTTCTGATTTTAAGATAAAGATATTGAGGGGTACCCAGTGAAGGAAAAGGGTTGATAGGTTTAAAGAAGATAGTCTGGAGGAAGGAAAGAGTGTTTTAGGAGAGCCTCCGTGTTGAGTAACGGTATAAATAAAAAGATTATAGGCGGCTGCCAGGAAGCTTATTAAAATAAATGGACCGAATAGTCAGAAGTTGTTTATTATGATACTAGGAATAATTAACAATTCTCTTAGAAGGTTGATCGAAGGGGGGGCAGCTATATTAATTGCACAGAATAAAAATCATCATAAAGCCAGTCTTGGAATGAGCAGAAGAAACCCTTTTCTAAAAATTAGACTACGGCTGTGGCTTTTTTCGTATGTAGTGTTAGCTAGACAGAAAAGGGCAGAAGAGCATAGTCCGTGGGCTAATATTATTCCTAGTGCTCCAGCTCAACCCCAAGAAGAAAGCGAAAGCGAGCCTGCTAATATAATTCTTATGTGACCGATAGAAGAGTAAGCAATTAGGGATTTTAAGTCTACTTGTCGTAAGCAAATTATTCTCGTGATCACTCCTCCCCATAGACTGAAAGCAAGAACAATATCTTTTATCTGGGCTATTGTTAGCAGAAGAAACTGTATTATCCGAAGTATTCCGTAACCTCCTAGTTTTAGTAAGATTCCCGCGAGGATTATAGATCCTGCGACTGGGGCTTCTACGTGGGCTTTTGGTAGTCAGAGGTGGACTGAAAATATTGGTAGTTTTACTAGGAATGCTCCTATGGCCACTAAGAATAGGACATTATCTATTCATGTTAAGTTGGTGACAAATAATCTTTGCAGGAGATTTAGGAAGAAAATAGAAGAAGAAGAGAAGAAGATGGAAGCACATAAAATTAGCACAAGTAAGGGCAGGGAGGCCGTGATAGTGTAAAGTATCATGTATATACCTGCCTGTAGGCGTTCTGGTTGGTATCCTCATCCCAAAATTAGAATAAGTGTTGGGATGAGTGCTAGCTCAAAAAAAATATAAAATCATATAATGTTCCTGAATAGAAAGGTTATTGTTAGAGTTAGGTTTAAGAGGCACACAAAAAAGGAAAAAGAGGAAGCGTTGTTGTTTCTTATTATGACTCTTTTGTGTCTGGCTAGTATTATGAGAAAAGAGATTCATCAAGTCAGTATAATTAAGAGCCTTCTTAGACCATCAATTTGGGTTAGGGCTCTATGTATTTTTATGCTGGATAGTGGGGAAAAGAAAAGGAAGAAAGAAACACAAGTGCCAAGCATCAGGCCTCAGGAGCGGGTGTATCAAGAAATTTTCTTTCTTTTAAAAGGAAAAACTAGGAAAGTGTTTAGTAAAACTAGCTCTAGCATTTTTGTAAGTTATAGTTGTAAACGTAATCATTTCCATGTGTCCGAATTAAGGATACTAAGATTGCAAGGCCAAGTCTTGCTTCACAAGCAGCTAAAGTAATTAGGATTAAGGCAGTAAAGCTTTCAAAACTTTGTCTCCTTCTCTCCCTTAGTAGGAAAATGAACAGTGTAAGAGTTATGGCTTCAAGTCTTAGGAGACAGCTTAATAAATGTTTTCGTTGTAAGGATAGTGTTACTATAGAGAATAAGCCCCCTACTATTCTGAAGATAAAGAAGAAAGAGATTTGTGTTATGCCCATTGAAGCCATAAAGTGATTCGAACACTTATGATTTGTTTTCAAAACAAATTTTCCCCAGGTAATGGCTAATTTAAAGGTTAATAATTTTTTGCCAGGTGTAATGGCATAGAGGGGAGATAAAAAAATAAAGAAAGTATAAAAAAGTAAAAACTTGCCCAATAAAGACATAGGGAAACTCTACAGGGCGAGCCCCTACTCAAGTTAGCACGATTAAACTTCCTATAAATGCTCAAAACAGGAACTGTCTTGGTGGACAAAATCTAAAGGATTGAGAAGATCTTATATAGACCAAGGGAGGGAGAAATAAAATTATTACTGATATGGCTAGGGCGATAACTCCTCCTAGTTTATTAGGGATTGATCGAAGAATTGCATATGCAAACAGGAAATATCATTCTGGCTGAATATGGATAGGAGTGACAAGAGGATTAGCAGGAATAAAATTTTCTGGTTCTAAGAATAAGCTAGGAAAAAATATGACTACTAGAATTAGGAATAAAAAAAGAAATAGAAATCCGACAATATCTTTAAATCTATAGTAAGAATGGAAGGGAATTTTTGTTCTGTCTCTGTTTAGCCCTAATGGATTATTTGACCCTGTTTCATGAAGGAATAAGAAATGGATTATTACTAGAGCGATGATAACAAATGGCAGAAGAAAGTGAAATGAGAAAAAGCGGTTTAAGGTAGCGTTGTCTACTGAAAATCCTCCTCAAAGCCATTCAACAAACATTGTTCCGATATATGGAATTGCTGAGAAGAGGTTTGTAATTACGGTAGCTGCCCAAAAAGATATTTGTCCTCAGGGTAAAACATACCCCAGAAAAGCTGTTGCTATAGTTATAAGAAGCAAAATAACCCCCACATTTCAGGTGTATATAAGGTTAAAAGAGCCGTAATAAAGGCCTCGTATAACATGAATATATATACAAATAAAGAAACAGGATCCTCCGTTCGCATGCAAGGATCGGATTAATCATCCGTTGTTCACGTCTCGAACAATATGAATAATGGAAGAGAAAGCCAGGTCTGTGTGAGGGGTGTAATGTATCGCTAGAAATAGGCCAGTTAAAATTTGAATGACTAAGCATACTCCTATTATTGATCCAAAATTCCATCAGATGGAAAGATTTCTAGGGGCCGGGAGGTCTACAACGGCGTCGTTTATGATTTTAAAAATAGGATGAACTTTTCGTATTGGTCTTCGCATATAAATCAAATTCTTGATAATTTTTTTATACCTTTAGGATGAAACCCTTAATGTGCTTTTTACACTACAAGAACTTACATAAAGTGTTGCCGTAAAGGCCCTTGTTGATAGTAGCAAATTTTTACCACAGCTAATAGGTTAAGTAACAGCACAATACCAAGGCCCACCATAATAGAAACACGAGAGGGGATTACTAAGTTCTCTCCTATCCTTGAGTTTCTTACTGTAAATCTTGTTTCAAGCATGTCCCTTAGAAAAACTGTGTCAGAAAAGAAAAGAAAGAAGAAAGAAATTCCTGTAATAGTTCATAGAGTAAAAAACCCTGTAGTTAAGTTTTTACCTGAAAAATATACATTGGGACTCAGCGCAGAAACATAAGCGAATATAACAAGAAGTCCTCCGACAAAAATTAGAAACAAAATGAAACCAAACCAGGCGTATCTTAGTGCTCCGACTAAGAGACAACTCGCTAATCTACAAAATAAGATAGATAGCCCTAGTCTTAATGGGTGAGTTATAGTAGGCATAATAAAAAATAAAGAGAGGGCGAGGGAAAACAGGATATATGTAGTCATTTCAGAAAGTAGGATTGGCCTAATCTTTAGCTTCCAATGCTAATATTTTTATTGAAACTACTTTTCTGTTATCAGAAATCAAATATAAAAAATATTATTGTTAGAACTAGCAACCCTCTAAGAGAAAGAGGTAGAAAACCTTTTCAAGTAAGATTTATCAGAAGGTCATACCGAAATCGTGGTAGAGTTACACGAACCCATACAAATGCGAAACAGAAAAATAAAATTTTAAGACAAAGAATGGAGTTTAAAGAGATAGAAAAAAAATATGGTCCCCCAAAAAATAAACAACTTGTGAGGAGCCTTATTAATAAAATATTTGCATATTCAGCTATAAAAATTAAAGCAAAGCCTCCGGCCCCATATTCAACATTAAACCCGGAGACTAGCTCAGATTCTCCTTCAGCAAAATCAAATGGGGCCCGGTTAGTCTCGGCAATGCAAGAGACAAATCATACTAAACTTATAGGAGAGAAAATAAAGATAAATCAGACTAGAGCCTGGTGATCGTTGACTTGTATGAGTTCTAGACTTAGAGAAATAAAAAGGGAGAATAGCAGAATTAATGCTAAGCTGACTTCATATGAAATAGTTTGAGCGATAGCACGGATTGCTCCTAATAAAGCATATTTTGAGTTTGAGCCTCACCCCGCTAGCAGGGTTCCGTAGACATTCATACTAGAAACGCATAGAAAGAATAAAAGGCTTATCTTCAAGAGTAGAACAGCAAAATTTCTTGGCGATAGTTGTCATAATATAAGAGCTAAAATTAATCTCAGAATAGGAGCAGCATAATAGGGCAATTGATTGGCTATACTGGGCTTTCTTATTTCCTTAGTTAAAAGTTTTGCAGCGTCAGCAAGAGGTTGTGGGAGACCCATGACTCCTACCTTATTTGGCCCTTTCCGTACCTGTATATACCCAAGTCCTTTTCGTTCTAGTAGTGTAAAGAAAGCAAGCCCAAGAAGAGTGCAGACGTATGTTATAAAAACTGATACAATAGAGACAAGCATTATTAAGAAAAGGATTTTCACCTTTATAATCAAAGCTTAAATCTGACACATTTTCTGTCATCTTAATTTTGACTTTTAGTTAAGTGAAATTTACTTTCATCTATTGAACCTAACTCAATCACATATTCTCTGCCAACTTAACGTTTTTAATAAAAAATTAAATCTTTTCTTTTTTATAAAAATTTTATTTTAAAACGGTCCTTTCGTACTAGTTTAAAATTTATTTTTTCTAAAGATAGAAGCCGACCTGGCTTACGCCGGTCTGAACTCAGATCATGTAAGATTTTAATGGTCGAACAGACCAACCAAGAAAGCTTCTACACCAACCGGGAATCTTAATCCAACATCGAGGTCGCAAGCCTTTTTTTTAATAAGAACTCTCAAAAAAGATTACGCTGTTATCCCTGCGGTAACTAATTTCTTTAATCAACAGGTGTTGGATCATTATAGGTTAATTTTTTTGTGAAAAGGAAGCTTTTTTGTTCCTCAGTCGCCCCAACTAAAATATTAATAGAAAAATAGTTCTTTGATTCATGCTTTTACTTTCTATGTTTATTAAAGCTCAACAGGGTCTTCTTGTCTTTTAGAATTATCAATGCTTCTTCACATCGAAATTAATTTTTAAATAGCAAATAAGAGACAGCTTTGTTTTCGTCAAACCATTCATACCAGCCTTCAATTAAAAGGCAAATGATTATGCTACCTTTGCACGGTCAGGGTACCGCGGCCGTTAAAAATTCTTCACCGGGCAGGTCCGACTCTCTATCTGTTTTTTACAGAGAGCCATGTTTTTGATAAACTGGCGAAACAAGTTTTTGCCGAGTTCCTTTTATTTGTTTTAAGAAGAAAAATTTTTCAGTCCCACACTTTTAAAATTTTTGGGGGGTAATTTTTCAAATACTCATTTTACCAGAATTGCTTTTAAATTTTGATTTTTTAAAACTTGCTAATGGACAAGAGTAAAATCTGTGAATCAATTTTCAATTTGTGAAAATATAATTTATAACAATTTTTTTAATTGGTGGCCAATCTTAAGCCTACATTTAATTTTTTTTTCTTTAGGATTTTTACTAGAAAACAAAAGCTTATCCTTTTGTTTCTTTGTTACTCGTCTCATTTTTAGTTTCTAAAACTAAAACATTTCCGAAAACAGACACTTTGATATCTCTATTAGCAAACCAGCTATCATAAGTTGCGGCAGACGTCTAATCTCTATTAAGCCCTCTTTATACAATCTTTCTACATTGACATAGGAGCTTAATAGCTCAACTCATTTCGGGAAGACAGATTTATGTTTCTTCTAGATAAACCATCATACAAAAGGTACGGGAGTTTATCCCTACTTTTTTAGAATTTCTTTCATTCCCTCACGGTACTTTTTCTCTTTAGTTTTTATAAGAATTTCTTTCAACCATACACTTCATGAAAATGGTTTTTCTGTCTTTTTTAGAAGTTGATTTTTAAACAAGAATTTTATTAAAAACAGGTCTATTGACCACTAATTCAATGTAAGTGAATTGTACTATATTATACTATATTTTTAAGAACACCTTCCGGTACCCTTGCTATGTTACGACTTATCTCATTTTTCAACGAGAGCGACGGGCGATATGTGCACGCTTTAAATCCTGGTTCAACTTAGCACTCTTTCTTAAGTTTACTCCCAAGTCCTTTTTCAGTCTCTTATTTCAAAAAGACATCCATAAAAAATTTTCTAAAGTAACCCACCACCTCTTTTTTATAAGCTGCACCTTGATCTGACATAAAGAAGAATTATTTCTTTTTGCTAACTTTTTTTTTCTAAAAAGTTACCTGACGACGACGGTATACAGACTGATTTGCAAAAAAAAGTCAGGTCCTACGTGGAGTATCGATTATGGGGCAGGTTCCCCTGGCTGGGTTTAAAGCACCGCCAAGTTCTTTGAGTTTTAAGGGACGCTCGTAATACTCGGGTATTATGTGTTTGTATAAATATTTATTTCTCGAATAACGGGGTATCTAATCCCGGTTTTAACAGGAGTTTTCATGGTGTCATTTTTTAGACAGAAATAAATTAAAAATTAGCTCTTCTAATTTAACCTATAGAGTTAATTAAATCTGTCTATGATGTTTAAATTAACCATCTTTTTTACCGTTCACTTTAACTTAGCTCATTTGTCTAACCGCGGAGGCTGGCACAAATTTTTCCAAACTTTCTTGATTAGTTTCTAAATCATAATTTCCTATATTTCTTAATCTCCAATACTGATGAAGTGGAAAGTTTCTAGATATCATAAACGAGATAATATCAAAGGCTCTTATTAAAATCAGAATTTATCCTTCTTCCATAATTGGCCTTTCCTCACTCTTCTCAAAAATTTCATGTATTTAAAACAATCATAGCTAAAGTGTAAAGCCAGAACCAAACTTTTAACAGGAGAAAAAAAAATTCATATCTGGGGTATGAACCCAATAGCTTAAACTTACTTTAATCCATTAAAGAAATAA